ATTTATTACGTGATGATTTTATTGAAAAAGACCGAAGTCGCGGTATTTTTTTCACTCAAGATTGGGTTTCTATGCCAGGCGTTATTCCCGTGGCTTCAGGGGGTATTCATGTTTGGCATATGCCTGCTCTAACCGAAATCTTTGGAGATGATTCCGTACTACAGTTCGGTGGAGGAACTATAGGACACCCTTGGGGAAACGCACCTGGTGCAGTAGCTAATCGTGTAGCTTTAGAAGCATGTGTACAAGCTCGTAATGAGGGACGTGATCTTGCTCGTGAGGGTAATGAGATTATCCGCGAAGCTGCCAAATGGAGCCCTGAACTAGCCGCTGCTTGTGAAGTATGGAAAGAGATCAAATTCGAGTTCGAACCAGTGGATACGGTAGATAAACAGAAATAGATAAACAGATAAGAACTAGGCGCGCATAATTCAGTAATTTCTGTTTGTTCTCCTAATTGATTGATTGCAATTAAACTCGGCCCAATCCTTTTCCTAAAAAAAAAGGATTGGGCCGAATAAAGAATGACCATCCTATACGTTGTTGGATCCATAGGATTAATTATAGATCCTTGGGATTGGTGGATCATTTTCTATCCCGCAGTTTCAGGCTATAGATCAAGCCAGGGGGGGTTCCTCTCTACCCACCCTGTATATTGTCTTTTTCATTTCATGTTGCAATAGAAACTTATTATTTGATTATATGATACGAGATTATACGAGAATGAATTCTTCATTTCATTTATAGGTTATATATAGTATAGGAAGAAACAACTATTTATCTTTTTATCTTTTCGATGAGAATTTTTTTGTACATGACATGAGAGAAACCTCTTTTTCTATTTCTAATTGAGGATTCTAGATTCTATCCTAGATTCTATCATAATATATATATATATCAATATATATATTGATAGTGATACCCTGAATTCCCCCCAAAAAGAATCATTTCTTTCAATACTCACCCGTTGTTAGTTAACAATTCCAATGATTGGATCATATGCTTAATTCTGATAGGAAATAAAATAGTCAAATGATTATTCATCGAATGACTATTCATCTATTATATTTTCATCAAATAGGGAGCAAGAAGACTCTATGAAAAAGTGGTGGTTCAATTCGATGTTGTCTAAGGAGAAGTTAGAACATAAGTGTGGGCTAAGTAAATCAATGGATAGTCTTAATGCTGTTGGACATACCGGTGGAAGCGAAGAGCCCATTCTAAATGATACGGAGAATAACATTCCTAGTTGGAGTGATAGTGGTAGTTATAGTTTCAGAAATGTTGATTATTTATTTGATATCAGGGATATTTGGAGTTTTCTCTCTGATAACACTTTTTTAGTTAGGGATGGTAATGGTGACAGTTATTCTGTATATTTTGATATTGAAAATCAGATTTTTGAGATTGACAATAATAGTTTTTTTCTGAGTGAACTAGAAAATTTTTTTTCCAATTATTTGAATAGTAGGTCTAAGAGTAACAATAACTACTATTATCATTACATGTATGATACTCAATCTAGTTGGAATAATCACATTAATAGTTGCATTGATAGTTATCTTCGTTTTGAAGTCAGTATTCATAGTGACACTTTCAGCGGTACCGACAATTACAGTGACAGTTACATTTCTAGTTTCATTTGTACTGAAGGTGTAAGCGGTAGTCAAAGCAGGAATTCTAGTATAAGAACTGGTGGTAACAACCGCGATTTCAATATAAGAGGAAGATCTAATGATTTTGATATAAATAAAAAATACAGAAATTTATGGGTTCAATGCGAAAATTGTTATGGATTAAATTATAAAAAATTTTTTAGGTCAAAAATGAATATTTGTGAACAGTGTGGATATCATTTGAAAATGAGTAGTTCAGATAGAATCGAACTTTTGATTGATCCGGGCACTTGGGATCCCATGGATGAAGATATGGTCTCTATGGACCCCATTGAATTTCATTCAGAGGAGGAACCTTATAGAGATCGTATCGATTCTTATCAAAGAAGAACAGGTTTAACTGAAGCTGTTCAAACAGGCATAGGTCAACTAAATGGTATTCCCATAGCAGTTGGGGTTATGGATTTTCAGTTCATGGGGGGTAGTATGGGATCCGTAGTAGGCGAGAAAATCACCCGTTTGATCGAGTATGCTACTAATCGATCTCTACCTGTCATTATTGTGTGTGCTTCTGGGGGAGCACGTATGCAAGAAGGAAGTTTGAGCTTGATGCAAATGGCTAAAATATCTTCTGCTTCATATAATTATCAATCAAATAAAAAGTTATTCTATGTATCAATCCTTACATCTCCTACAACTGGTGGAGTAACTGCCAGTTTTGGTATGTTAGGAGATGTTATTATTGCTGAACCCAACGCCTACATTGCTTTTGCGGGTAAAAGAGTAATTGAACAAACATTGAATAAAACAGTACCCGACGGTTCACAAGCGGCTGAGTATTCATTCCATAAGGGCTTATTTGACCCAATCGTACCGCGTAATCTTTTAAAAGGTGTTCTGAGTGAGTTATTTCAGCTGCACGGTTTCTTTCCTTTGAATTTGAATAAAAACGAAAAAAAAAAAATATCGAAATAAAATGAAAATATAGAATAGAAGTGATTTCTATGTCTACCAAGAACTCCCATTTTTTACTTTTTTACTAGGAATCTTTGTTTGTTGGATTGAATTAGTTTAGTTAGAGTCGCGAACTTATAAAAAACTTGTTAATTTGAATAAAAAACCTTTTCTTTTATTATACTTTTATTATATTAGAAAGAATAAAAGAAAAGGATGGGGGAATACTAAAATTTATTAAACTTAAAGCGGATTATCATATATATTCGTCTAAAAAGATGAATAGGTACACTTCATTTAGTTCTCATTCCTTGCACTTATTAACTACTTAAATATTAATATTATTTAGAATAGTTTCTATATAATAGAGATACTTATCATAAGATATCTTTATAATAGGTACAAATATTAAATCGAGGTACCCATTCTATGACAGAGCTTAACTTACCCTCTATTTTTGTCCCTTTAGTGGGCCTAGTATTTCCTGCGATTGCAATGGCTTCTTTATTTCTTCATGTCCAAAAAAATAAGATTGTCTAGATCCGATGGGACCAAATTTCATCAATTTATTTCAACACTGAATCATAATACAGATATTTGTTTAGTGTAATATGGGACAATATGTGGCTTTTTCCGAACACAAACGAAGGAACTGTTATGCATGCGGATACATGATATCCGCATAAATGTATGTATATGATATGCGGGTATATCTGGTTAAAAATGATCGGCGAATATTTTTCTAATAGAAAGTATATGTATCTAACCAATTATTCCTAATGGTTCATATCAGACTAGTGCTAGTTGATGAAAGTTACTTCGGCATCATGAAAAGTAAAGTCAAATTTTTTCTCAATTTCAATCGAATGCAACTGGATCTAGTATAGTATGAACTGGCGATCAGAACATATATGGATAGAACTTATAACAGGGTCTCGAAAAGCAAGTAATTTTTGCTGGGCCTGTATCCTTTTTTTAGGTTCACTAGGATTCTTAGTGGTTGGAACTTCTAGTTATCTTGGTAGGAATCTGATACCTGGATTTCCATCTCAGCAAATCCTTTTTTTTCCACAAGGAATCGTGATGTCTTTCTATGGGATCGCGGGTCTATTCATTAGTTCATATTTGTGGTGCACAATTTCATGGAATGTAGGTAGTGGTTATGACCGATTCGATAGAAAAGAAGGAATAATGTGTATTTTTCGTTGGGGATTCCCTGGAATAAATCGTCGCATCTTCCTTCGCTTCTTTATGAAAGATATCCAATCAATCAGAATGGAGGTTAAAGAGGGTCTTTTTCCTCGTCGTATTCTTTATATGGAAATCAGAGGCCAAGGAAACATTCCCTTGACTCGTACTGATGAGAATTTGACTCCGCGAGAAATTGAGCAAAAAGCTGCTGAATTGGCCTATTTCTTGCGCGTACCAATTGAAGTATTTTGAAATGAACCGAACGAAGAATGAATGTTTTCTCCACATAATAGAAGGAGCTTGCTAATTTCCTTTTTTTTTTAATACAATTGAAGTTTCCTCAGACTGTTCATTCGAGAAAAACATGTTAGATTCCATTTCCTCGTTCCGTTGACGCAACAACCCACTAGAATAAAACAAAAGCTGGGGAACGTATATGGATATGGAACAACTACAACTATTCCAACTATAATAAATATAATAAACTATAAATAAGAATACATTTTTTCTATACCAAAACCCTTTTGTATGCGTATAGGGCCCAACTCAATTCTTTTATACTAGTAAAAAGTCTAAATAAGTCTAATCTAAGTATGAATTCATCAAATATCCGAATATGTATTTCGTAATACAGAATTCATCCTTTTAGGTTAAGCCTCAGATTTTGCACTGATACCGTATTCCTGTGCTGTGGTTAGACGGTGCAACATTTCGAAATAATTAATGGAATTGATCTAGGAGGGTTTTTCGAGTATTTATTGAAAGGAATAAATGAAGATGAAATTCGTTCGAATTTTCCAAATTGAGATACCCGGAAATCCTATTTACTTAATTTATTACTTAATCTTAATTTATTTACTTTTTATATATTATATATATATTTCTCTATCTATTTATATTTATTTCTTCTTTATTTTTCATCCGAAAAAGGACCCTTATTTTATTTCTATATTCCTTAATTCTTTCTGGATCTAAGGAGTCAATTATTATACAAAAATGGGAATAGATCCATAGGTTCCATACCTTGTTATAGAACTTGTGCTTTAGAGAAACATCAGATCAGGTAGAGTTGACAAATGAAGCAGTTCATTAACAATTCACAGATAAAAAAATGAAAAAAAAGAAAGCATTGATTTCCCTCCCATATCTTGCATCTATAGTATTTTTGCCCTGGTGGGTCTCTCTCTCATTTCAAAAAAGTCTCGAACCTTGGATTATTAATTGGTGGAATACTAGGCAATCCGAAACTTTTTTGAATGATATTCAAGAGAAAAATGTTATAGAAAAATTCCTAGAATTAGAAGAACTATTCTTGTTGGATGAAATGATAAAAGAATACCCAGAGACACATATACAAAATATACAAAAGCTTCGTATAGGAATATACAAGGAAACGATACAATTGGTCAAAACACACAATGAATATCATCTCCATATCATTTTTCATTTTTCGACAAATATAATATGTTTCGCTATTTTAAGCGGTTATTTTCTTCTGGGTAATGAAGAACTTGTCATTCTTAATTCTTGGGTTCAGGAATTCTTCTATAACTTAAATGACACAATAAAAGCTTTTTCGATTCTTTTAGTTACTGATTTATGGATTGGATTTCACTCGACCCATGGTTGGGAACTAATGATTGGTTCGATCTACAATGATTTTGGATTGGCTCATAACGACCAAATTATATCTGGTCTTGTTTCCACTTTTCCAGTTATTCTAGATACAATTGTGAAATATTGGATCTTCCGTTTTTTAAATCGCGTATCTCCTTCGCTTGTAGTCATTTATCATTCAATGAATGAATGAAGAACTTATTTGATCTCCTGATATCAATCAAAATTTTTCTTCGCGCATAAAGAAAGCATTTTCCATTTGACTTATTCTTTCTTTATACTTCTACCTCTTCAAGGTATTTGTCCTATTTCAATAGAATTATTTCAGTACAATGGCAGACTCGTGGATAGGGAACTATACTAGCTACCTATCTAATTTATTGTAGAAATTCCTGGATGAATGATTGGATCATGCAAAATAGAAATACTTTTTCTTTTTCTTGGGTAAAGGAACAGATCACTCGATCTATTTCTGTATCGATCATGATATATGTAATAACTCGAACATCTTTTTCAAATGCGTATCCCATTTTTGCGCAGAAAGGTTATGAAAATCCACGAGAAGCAACTGGGCGAATTGTATGCGCCAATTGCCATTTAGCTAATAAGCCTGTGGATATTGAAGTTCCGCAAGCTGTACTTCCTGATACTGTATTTGAAGCAGTTGTTCGAATTCCTTATGATATGCAACTGAAACAAGTTCTTGCTAATGGTAAAAAAGGGGCTTTGAATGTAGGGGCTGTTCTTATTTTACCCGAGGGATTCGAATTAGCCCCCCCCGATCGTATTTCCCCCGAGGTGAAAGAAAAGATAGGAAATCTGTCTTTTCAAAGTTATCGTCCCAATAAAAGAAATATTCTTGTAATAGGTCCTGTTCCAGGTCAGAAATATAGTGAAATCGTCTTTCCCATTCTTTCCCCCGACCCTGCTACGAAGAAAGACGTTCACTTCTTAAAATATCCCATATATGTAGGTGGGAATAGGGGAAGGGGTCAGATTTATCCTGATGGGAGCAAGAGTAACAATACAGTCTATAATGCTACATCTGCGGGTATAGTAAGCAGAATAGTACGCAAAGAAAAAGGAGGATATGAAATAATCATCGTTGATGCATCGGATGGACACCAAGTGGTTGATATTATACCTCCAGGACCAGAACTTCTTGTTTCAGAGGGTGAATCCATCAAGCTTGATCAACCATTAACAAGCAATCCTAATGTAGGGGGATTTGGTCAGGGAGATGCCGAAATAGTGCTTCAAGATCCATTACGCGCCCAAGGCCTTTTGTTCTTCTTGGCATCCGTTATTTTGGCACAAATTTTTTTGGTTCTTAAAAAGAAACAGTTTGAAAAGGTTCAATTATACGAAATGAATTTCTAGATCCAGAGATTCCTTACCATCAAGTTGGTAAAAAACGCGGAATTCTTGTCGATCAATACAATTAAATATATATGATCAAAAAATTCTGTAAATCCCTTTGCTTGCTTTGTTTATACTATTTTTTCGGGATGTATGGAATTCCTTACTTGTATCCCATTCCTAGCACTAGAAAATAGGCATACAAAAACAAAGGAAGAGGAGACAGGGCAAGGACGGGATAAATGAAAGGAACGGTACTGGATTATAAGTCTTACTAATCTTCTATTCGACACAAGAAAAAGGACTTTGTACCCTTTCTTGTGTCGTCTTGTATCGAAATAATAATGATTTTTCTCTTGTTCGCTAAAGATTACTATTTCTTCGTTTCCGGGTCTATCGGAATTCCTTTGTTTAGATTAATAAGAAGTAGTAGACAAAAAAAAAGGGTTAAGGGGGGTAATTCATCGAGCAAACGGAACTTTTTCTATTATTCAATTAACTTCAACGTAGAATAGAACTTATTTAGAAAAGAAAAATTATTCAAACAAAAAAATTTACTTTAACTCTTTTTATTGAGAAGCGGATTAGATTTGATTTTTACGCATACCCCAATCCTTTTTATTTCATCACCTTTTTTCTTTTATCTTTTTTTTAGAGTAAGGTTCTATTAGTTTAGTATGGAAATGATTTGCAGGATGTCTCATCCCTTTAAATCCATATAATTATCCAGAAAATCGATTGATTCCTTCTTGTAGCTTCTCGT